CATTATAATTTCGTGGGCTGATTCTTGAATACCTGTTAGACTAGAATATTCGTGGAAGACATTCTCGGATTTTACACGTGTGATACATGTTCCTTCTATTTCGCCAAGCAAAGCTCTTCGCATCGCAATGCCTATTGTGTCGGCTTGTCCTTTCATAAGTGGAGACAGAATAAATCGACCATAATAAAGGCGTTTACTGTCTGTTCTTGATTCAACACACTTCCACTGTAGTGTCCGAGTAGATACTGTTACTTTCTCTCGAACCATAGTAATAATATTTTTTTTGATTAAATTATTTATTTCTCTTGTTTCTATTGAAATAGATTCATTGTTTTTTTCTACACACGTCTTTTTTTGGGAGGTCTACAGCCATTATGTGGCATAGGGGTTACATCCCGCACAAAAGTTAATAGGATACCACTTCTACGAATAGCTCGTAATGCGGCGTCTCTTCCGAGACCGGGACCTTTTATCATGACTTCTGCTCGTTGCATACCTTGATCTACTACTGTACGAATAGCGTTTGCTGCTGCAGTTTGAGCGGCAAAGGGTGTCCCTCTTCTCGTACCCTTGAATCCACAAGTACCGGCTGAGGACCAGGAAACCACCCGACCCCGTACATCTGTAACTGTGACAATGGTATTATTAAAACTTGCTTGAACATGAATAACTCCCTTTGGTATTTTACGTGCACTTTTACGTGCACCAATACGTACATTTCTACGTAAACCAGTTCTCGGTATAGCTTTTGCCATATTGTATCATCTCATAAATATGAGTCAGAAATATATGGATATATCCATTTCATGTCAAAACAGATTCTTTATTTGTACGCTGAGCCCTTTAGTGAATCTGATTATCCCTTTATCCTTGTCTTTGTTTATGTCTCGGGTTAGAACAAATTACTCTAATGCGCCCCCGTCTACGAATTAGACGACATTTTTCACAAATTTTACGAACAGAAGCTCTTATTTTCATATTTGTCATTCCTTATCTTAATCTTGAAATTTTAAATCTCGAATCATATTGAATAAAAATCACCTAATCTTTCGAATCCTTGTTTCGGAGTCGATAAATTATACGTCCTCTGGTTGAATCATAACGACTTACTTCAATTTTGACTTTATCTCCGGGTAGTATCCGTATAAAACTACGCCGGATCTTTCCCGAAACATAACCTAGAATCAGATCCTCATTATCTAACCGAACCCGGAACATGCCGTTGGGAAGCGATTCAGTAATTAAACCTTCATGAATCCATTTTTGTTCTTTCATTCCAGGTAAAGCCCCCTTGAGGTATCAACTAATGGAGGAGAAACGATATTAGACAACTCACCCCCTTTCTTTTTTTTTTTTTTAATAGGAAGAGGTTTCGGATTTCATTTGGATATTAAATGGATTACCATATATAACATAAAATTTCTCCGCCGATTCCTTCTAGTCGAGCTTCCCGATCTGTCATTATACCTCGAGAAGTGGAAAGAATTACAATCCCCATTCCACCTAAAATTCTAGGAATTCGTTGAGAGTTAGAATAGATTCGTAGACCGGGTCGGCTGATCCGTTTTAAATTTAACAAATTTCTATAAGGTCTTTTCCTATTCCTGCTATGTTGCAGGGTTAAAACCAAAAAATTTTTGTTTTTTTCTCGATGTTTTCTGACGTTTTCGATAAAACCTTCCCGGAAAAGTATTTTAACAATATTTTCGGTAATATTAGTAGATGCTATGCGAACAACTCTTTTTCTATCCATATCAGCATTTCGTATAGAGGTTATTATCTCAGCAATAGTGTCTCTACCCATGATGAACTAAAACTTTTGGCGTCCCAAAATTGGATATAATTAACATGTTTTTCTTTTTTTTTTTTATTGGTTTATGAATAGAAAATTTTCAAGGTATATGCGCGAAACACAAGCTACGAATTAATCTATTTCCCTTCAAATACTCCAAAGATTCAGATCTCTTTTTTTTTTTTTTATAATACTTCGGGAGCTAATGAAACTATTTTAGTAAAATTTAATTGTCTCAATTCGCGGGGGATTGCCCCAAAAATTCGAGTTCCTTTTGGATTTCCTTCTTGATCAATCACAACTGCAGCATTGTCATCATATCGTATTATCATACCGCTGTCACGTTTAAGTTCTTTACAGGTACGAACAATTACAGCTCTGACTATTTCTGATTTTTCTAGGGGCATATTTGGTACTGCTTCTTTGATCACAGCAACAATAACGTCACCAATATGAGCATATCGGCGATTACTAGCTCCTATGATTCGAATACACATCAATTTTCGAGCCCCGCTGTTATCCGCTACATTTAAATGGGTCTGAGGTTGAATCATATAAATTTTTGAATCTATTCTTCCAATGCAAAGGATGAAGAAAATAAAAGAAATATTGTTTGTCGAAGTCTAAAAAAGAAATAGGTGATTTTGTTTCATCCCCAAGACCCATTTCTGTACGTTCTACATTTTTATCCCGAAATAATAAATTGAGTTCGTATAGGCATTTTGGATGCTGCTATTAAAATAGCCCTTTTAGCTATATTTTCGGTTACTCCACCCATTTCATATAGTATTCGACCCGGTTTAACAACAGCTACCCAATATTCAGGGGATCCTTTCCCCGAACCCATACGTGTTTCAGCAGGTCTTACTGTAACTGGTTTATCTGGAAAGAGACGGACCCATATTTTTCCACCGCGGCGTGCATTTCGTGTCATTGCCCGGCGACCTGCTTCGATTTGTCTCGATGTGATCCAAGCGGGTTCAAGTGCCTGAAGAGCATATTTACCGAAACAAATATGATTACCTCGATAAGACATTCCCTTCATCCTTCCTCTGTGTTGTTTACGGAATCTAGTTCTTTTGGGGTTATAGTTGATGGTTGTTTCCAAACCCCATCTCTACTACAGAGCTGGACGTGAGGGTTTCTTCTCATCCAGCTCCTCGCGAATAAAAGGATTCGAAATAGAATTTCAAGTTATTTGTAGAACATTTTTAGAAAAATTTTATTTTTTCTAACGTCCTAATAAATCTTTATTGTCTTTTGTCCTTTACACGAGTTTACCAATTAAAAAAATAAGGTTTTCGCGAGCGAATATTTACTCTTGCAATCTCTATTTGAGTCCTAGCACTTGTTCGTCACTTTTCCGAATAGATGAATTGGTTTCCGGTTAATTTCGCGATCCTAACTAGTGAATTATTAAGATTCGTTTCTTTAATAAAAAATTTTGCATTCACAGGTTCCTTCGTTTCCATCACTTCCTATTAAATGATTAGGTCAGAATTCTACAATGGAGCTCATAATCCAATTTATTCTTGAGTCAACCTTCTTAGTCTTTATTGACTCGAAGCTCTTGAGTTTTTTCTTTTATAAGAAAGAAATTAATGAAATATTTCATTATGTATGAATGAATTAGTATTGATGCTTTATTACACTGTCTTTTATGCGATGACTCATAGACCTTCCATATTGGAATTGTATATCATTGATATTTTTTTCTCTCTTTCTCTCATCCTTCCATTTATCCACACCTTTCTTCTGAAATTTTTCTTTAAATTTAAAAAAGTTCAAGTTTAATTATTTCAGTTGCTACAAAGATATGACTGATTTAACATATCTTGACTGGTTCTTTAGATCCAGATAATATGAAGTGATGAATCGGTTTTCATACTATCGGGCCGGTCTTTTGTAACCCTAACCCTAAAAAAAACCAACGAGTCACACACTAAGCATAGCAATTATATCAAAAAGTCAATTGAATTTTTATTCAACCCCATAGAATTAAGAATTAGTTTAATTGGTAGGAAAAAGAATGAACGAGTTTTCCCTTTTTCCTTCTATCCTTTTTGATAGAAGGAAAAAACAAGGAAAGCTTTATTATTCCTCTTCCTTGTCTATAAAAATCCAAATTTTGATGCCCAAGACCCCATAGATAGTCCGAACGGTATAGGAACAATAATCTATTTTAGCTCGAATGGTTTGTAGGGGAACCCTGCCCTCTCTGATCCATTCGACACGGGCAATTTCTTTTCCGTCGATACGCCCTGCAATTTGTACTTGAATTCCTTTTGTATCCGCTTGTTCAGTTAATTCAATAGCCTTTTTCATTGCTTTTCGAAATGAAACTCTATTCTTTAATTGTCCGGCTATAAATTCTGCAAGAATATTAGGGTTTCCATAAGGCTTCGCAATTCTTGTGATAGCAACGTTAAGTTTTCGGTTCACATAATGAAATTTTTTTTGTAGATCTATCTGTAATTCTTCGACCCCTCGCGGTCTACTTTCTATTAATAACTTTGGGAATCCCATAAAGATTATGACCTGGATCAAATCGATTCTTTTTTGAATCTCTATATGCGAAATTCCCTCCGCACCGGAGGATATTCTCATATTCTTTTGAATATAATTTTTAATAAAGTCTCTTATTTTTTGATCTTCTTGTAGGTCCTCAGAATAATTTTTTGGTTTTGCAAACCAAAGGGAATGGTGACTTTGGGTTATACCAAGTCGGAAACCGAGTGGATTTATTTTTTGTCCCATACTACCTCACTATTATATACATTGCGATCTACCATAGTTGTCTTTTTCCATCTAGGTTTTTTTAACGAATAGAAAGATACATCTTCATATTCATCTAAAGATATATCTTTCACTACAATAGTTATATGACAGGTAGCTTTTTTTATCGCATAACTACGTCCTCGAGCTCGAGGTTTTAATTTCTTCACGGTAGTACCTTCGTTAACTTCAGCTTTAAAAATTACTAAATTATCTTCGGCGGAGCCCATAGTGTAACTAGCATTTGCTGCTGCAGAATAAACTAACTTGAAAATGGGATAACATGCTTTATAGGGCATGAGTTCTAATATCATAAGGGTTTCCTCGTAGGAACGTCCGCGAATTTGATCAATTACTCTTCTTGCTTTGTCAGCAGATACAGATATATGTCGGCCTAAAGCGCGTACTTCTGTTTTTTTCTTCCTTAGCAGCA